CTCGGTGTGGATGCTAAAACCCAAATACTTCTCTTGAAGGTCAACGAAATCTACTAGCCTCGGCGAGTCACTCCGGTATTGTGTTTTTTTTTTACGGAACCCTTTTTCATAATCTTCTCTAATAACTTCTTGGATGTCTTCGATGTCGATGTCTTCGATGTCGATGTCTTCGATGTCGATGTCTTCGATGTTTTGACTAACATTTTCTTTTCCTTTAGTTTCTTTTCCTTTAGTTGCTTTTCCTTTAGTTTCTTTTCCTTTAGTTGCTTTTCCTTTAGTTGCTTTTCCTTTAGTTTCTTTTCCTTTAGTTTCTTTTCCTTTAGTTTCTTTTCCTTGACTAACATTTTCTTTTCTTTGACTAACATTTTCTTTTCTTTGACTAACATTTTCTTTTCCTTGATTAACTTCTTCTTTTCCTTGACTAACTTCTTCTTTTCCTTGACTAACTTCTTCTTTTCCTTGACTAACTTCTTCTTCTTCTTCTTCTTCTTCTTCTTCTTCTTTTCCTTTGAAATTTAAAAGAAGTAACTTCATAGGTCTAAGCCACGGGTTCGTTTGATATATCCTCTTACGTAGCATAAATTCTGGGAAGAACCAATCTTCCTGATTCGAATCTTCCTCATTCGAATTCGCTCTGGGTGCCTTTAAGATTTCTTCATTCATTCCCATCCAATTAAAAAAGCTTTTTTTGTCTTCTTTGAGTTCTGGATCTTCTTTGAGTTCTGGATCTTCTTTGAGTTCTGGATCCTTTTCGATTTCTGGATCCAAGAGCATTTTTGGAACGATATCATAAATAAGACCTCTATTCTCATTCTCAATTATTTCAGAATTCTCATTCTCAATTATTTCAGAATTCTCATTCTCAATTATTTCAGAATTCTCATTCTCAATTATTTCAGAATTCTTAGTCTCAATTATTTCAGAATTCTTAGTCTCAATTATTTCAGAATTCTTAGTCTCAATTATTTGAGAATTCTTAGTCTCAATCTTAGTATTTGTATTATGGTTAGGGTCGATCTTTTTCCCGGCCTCCAAATTGACTGGATATTTTTCTAAAAACTTCCAATCAAAGTCCATATATTTTCTTTCAGGTTTTTTCTTTCGCATTTTTTTCAGAGACATATAAACCTTGTCTAGATAATTGTCTAGAGAATTCTTGTCTAGATAAACCTTGTCTAGATAATCCTTGTAATAATCCTCGTAATAATTCGTTTCTAGATAAAGCCGGTCTCGAGAATCCTTGAAATAAACCTTGTCTAGAAAACTCTTGTCTAGATAATCCTGATAATCCTTGTGATAATCCTTGTCTCCATAAGTATTGTCTAGATACTTGTGTAGATAAGTACTGTCTCGATAAACCTTGTCTAGAAACTTCTTGTCTAGTATCCAATCCTTGAAATAAGTCTTGAAAACAATCTCCTCTGGTATATCAAATAAGTCGACCTCTTGGCTCTTATTTACTTGTAATGGCAATTTAGAAATAGAGGAGTCCTTCTTAGTTTCAGAAGAAATGTATTTATATGCTAAAAGATCATATTTATAGTTTTTCTTAAACTTAGTTTTTTGATTTCTTACTAATGAATATACTTCAGAATCATCTTGTTTTTTGGAATGAAGTAATGGGTCTTTTTCATATGAATCTCCTTTATTTAAATCGTTATTTTGAGGCGTATGGCGTCGGTTGACTTTATTTCGCCAGGCTTGTGCGCCTACTCGCTCCCAATGAACCTTAGATAAATTGTATTGAGACTGACCTCTTAACCAGTTTTTCCATGGATTCGTTCCAAAATTTCGAAGTTTCTTATGCTTTAATTCGGAATGGAATATTCCCTGTCTTTCAAAAGAATCCTTTATTGCAGTCTTAAGAAAAAAAGACGTTCCGCGATATTGAAGAACAGATCTTAACTTATCACTAACTAGGGTTTGTGATAATTTGTAAAATACATATGCTTGTGACAGGGAAGATAAATTTGGCAAGGAAGCAAATTTCGGAACAATCTGTGACTTCCGCTTAGTTATATTTTTTATAGTCGAACTAAAGGTAATTCTTTTTTGATTTGTTTCAGTATTGGAAATGTCTTTCTCAAAAAATTTTTTTGTTAAATTTATTCTAGGAATCTTAATGATACATAGAAAGATATCTAGGTATATTTTGTATATTTTTTCAATGAAAATTTTTTGAAAATAATTCCATTTACTTATTAATCGAACATTTCTTCTTTTTACAATTTTCCAAATATTTTTTGGTGATTCTACATTATTATTTTGCTTTTTGTTGTTAGGACTATTATTTAGTCCTGGAGTTAATTTTTTTTTTTCTTTTGTAATTCTTTCTATTTGATTTTTGATTGTGCTTGTTCTATTAATCAGATTTTGTATTTTTTCTTCTGAATTTGTAGAAGCTGTAGATCGAATTTGACTAAATGATTCATTAATTATCTCATTGCTGATTATAGAATCTTTTTCTTTTTGAGTTTCACTCGATTCATCTACTCCTATCCCTTTCAATCTTGTATTTTTTTTGATTATTTTCAAAATTGTGCTTTTTAGAACTAGAACCCTTTCTTTAAGCCGTTTTATGCTTTCTTTAAGCCGTTTTATGCTTTCTTTTGCGTTTCCTAGAACTCTAACAAAATTTTGCTTTATTTTTGGGTTGAAAACGCTTCTTATAAGTCGAAAGGCGCTCCCTTCCAATTTTTCTGCTGCGAATCTTTGACTTTTTTTGCCTAGTTCTTTAAAAATGGGCCCCCAAAAAATGGAAAAGGAACAGTTGGGTCGGGTACCACCCCAAGGATAGTCAGCTAGTCCCCAGACAGACCTTATAAAAGCATAATCGTTGGTTATCCTTTGTCTATCATCCGCTGTGTGCCAAGGTTTCAACTCTAAAGGCCATAAAACTTTGACCTGAAGACCGTAGTCCCACCACTCCTCCGGAAAGTTCCTGATGGATATGACGCCTATAGCAAAACCGTCATCGTTGCATAAAAGATGAGTCTCGTTTTCCCAGTCCTTTCTATCCTCAGCCCACTCGGGCTGCTGCAAAAATAAGATACGACCAATATTTTTAGCTATTATCGCTAAAGGCAATGCAATATATTTTCTCAAATAGGAGTTAAAAATTAATACGATACCTCTTACTCCTAGCCCATAATAAAGCTCATTCCATGCATCTATTCCATCCATCCGGAACAGCTCTTCTTCGGGGTCTAGTTCGATTTTATCTTTTTTGATTCTTTTCAATTTTTTCCGTTCTTTCAATGCTTTGCTTTTTTTTTCGTCTATCTTCCTTTTTGTCTTCCTTTTTGTCTTCCTTTTTGTCTTCCTTTTTGTTTTTGTCTGTTCTTTCTTAGGTCCCTTAAGAGTGAAAAAGTCCCCTTTTTTGATTCCAAACCTATGCATCAAATTTTGCATTTTCAAAACAAGGGGTTTCACTACCCTAAAAGAACTAGACAGTGTACTTTTTAAGAAGCCCAAAAAAAGAGGGGAATGCGGAAACATTTCAATCTGTCTTACAACAACTCCGTTTTTACGCCTTAGGACGCTCGCAACACCTTTGATGTCATCCTGATGCCAAAATTGGTCGCGCACCGCTCTCAAGGAGGTCCTCCACACGTCCTTATTCTCGGTTTTCCACTCGATATTGGTGGTGAGGCTGCCAACGTGAACATGAGCAAGGCTTTTCTCAAAGTCAATACTATAAGGGTCTCCCCCACTCTTGATCAAATCCTTCATAACCTTCTCATTAATCTCTTTAGCAATCTCCGGATCAATGTTATTACTATCTTTAGAAAGATTTTTGATAAGTAAATTTTGAGTATCCTGATTCAAAATAATTTCATATTTGTATTGTGCTGATATAATATCAAAGCACTCATCATCTCCCCGCTGGGTCACAAAGGGTTCGCCCAGGTCGTATACGACCTCGCGGAGTAATACGTATGACCAGCGAGGGACGCGTTGACGGATGTGCGCTCGTCCCGCACGTTCTCCCACTTTATAAGTCCTTAGTTGCTGTAGCTTTTTTAGTTTTCGCTGGTTCCAATCAATGCTTCCCCCCCCTTTTTCCCAAGGCTTAGAAAAAAATTTTGCCAAAGGATTATAATATAATTTTCCTTCTGCTCTTAGTTTTAGTGTTTTACTTTTGAGTATCGCGAAGATTCTCTCTTCATATTTTGGGGACTCGAAAATGAAACCTGGCAAAAGGGTCTCATGAATTTGATTTAGAGCAAGGATTTGCTTAAGTTGAGATTCTGTAGGTTCATCGTCGATTCTTTCACGAGATTCTGTAGGTTCAGCGTCGATTCTTTCACGAGATTCTGTAGGTTCAGCGTCGATTCTTTCACGAGATTCTGTAGGTTCAGCGTCGATTCTTTCACGAGATTCTGTAGGTTCAGCGTCGATTCTTTCACGAGATTCTGTAGTTCCATCGTCGATTCTTTCACGAGATTCTGTAGGTTCAGCGTCGATTCTTTCACGAGATTTTGTAGTTCCATCGTCGATTCTTTCACGAGATTTTGTAATTCCATTTTTTTTTCTTCGACGAGATTGCATTTCATTCTTTTTTCTTCGACGAGATTGCATTTCATTCTTTTTTCTTCCACGAGATTTACGAGATTGAATTACATTGTAGACTTTTTCACGAAATTCACCCAATTGAAGAAGTGCCCTTTCGTCGCGTAGACGTGCTTCTTCGCGTAGACGTGCTTCTTCGCGTAGACGTGCTTCTTCGCGTAGACGTGCCTTTTCTTCCCTTTTCTCCTGTTCTTTGCTTTTCGGTGCCTTTTCTTCGCTTTTCTCCTTTTCTTCGCTTTTCTCCTTTTCTTCGCTTTTCTCCTTTTCTTCGCTTTTCTCCTTTTCTTCGCTTTTTTCCTTTTCTTCGCTTTTTTCCTTTTCTTCGCTTTTCTCCTTTTCTTCGCTTTTTTCCTTTTCTTCGCTTTTCTCCTTTTCTTCGGGATCCTCGATTACTTTGCTAAATTTTTTGATTCTTCCACGAGAGGGCC